TTTAGTTTATGGGCATTCCCATATCTTTTAATGTAATGAACCTACCCTCTCTTTTCTGTTCCTATTCAAAGATATCGAAACTTATATTATAATATTATATATTATATTATATAGGTATAAGACCAGAATATTAAGAGGACTCTTCCGACCAGACAAAAAATCTATCCCTAATTGTCAGCAAAGTTGTTTCTTTATTTGTTTTTGATTTCATTTCTATTTCAAATTCTTATATATATATTTTATATTTCCACTTTTTTTTTTTCAAGTCTAAAAATCCAAAAAATTCCCTTTTTTATACATAGGTCGTCGCTTCGGCATTGGATAAAAAAAAAGGCAAGGCCCCCATTCTCTAGTAAATAGTTTCAAATCATTTTATTGATATGAGTGTTCTATATCGGATGAATTACCTACTATTATTTTATGTGGTAGAAAGAGTACCATGTTGTGCCTGGACTTCAAACAGTTTAGCTTTAACCATGTTAATGGTCTCACATTATTGGTTGATAGAGAATCAAAGTTGATTTTACCAATGAGTCACGAAATGCTATGGTTCTTACATATGATTTCTGAATTTATTCAGAAGTAATTCGTCGAGATCGTGCACCTTTTTTACTATTATCCTAGCAAGAAATAAAATAACATAAATAAAGTGCGGATGGTTGGATCCAACCTATATTCTTGAAATACACAACTCGTACACACTCCCTTTCCAAAAAAAATCAATACACCAAGCACTACAGTTAGATTTATTGGATTTGTTGCTAAAATATCAGTATTAAACCCGAAACTCCCGGCGGATGGCCAATAGCCCAAGGAAACACAAAAATCGGTTACATTTTTCATACGCTCTCCTCTTTCTTATAGATAAGACTAACAAAAACAGAGTTCTTTTTGTATCACCTCGCTCGCCCTTTTTTGATCAATTTCTTTTTATTCATTTTTATCATTTTAATTTCATTTGAAAAATTTCTCTATTTCTTTTAGTTTCAAATTAAAATTAAGAAGAGATACTTATTAAGTTAGGTCCGAGGCCTCGCGTCAATTGTGAAATATCTCGTTTGTTGAAATGAAACGCCGCCTCAAAGTTCAAAAGGTTTCCATTGTACTAACTCGGGGTGGTAATGGTAAGGAAGAAAGCGAGCAAATCTGCTAATTCCTCATCCTAAAATCAGTGCTTCCCGGGGCATTGTCCCAACAAATAAGTAACTGTAGGAGTACAATTTCGATCTAATTCAAAGAAGCAAACGGCAAGTCCGAGTTAATAAAATAAGAAAAAGAGTACGTTTCGTACTTTTTCACATTTCTAGGATTAAATTAAACAAAAGGATTCGCAAATAAAAGCGCTAATGCTACGACCAGTCCGTAAATTGTTAAAGCTTCCATAAAAGCTAGACTAAGCAATAAAGTACCTCGTATTTTACCCTCTGCTTCTGGTTGTCTCGCAATACCTTCTACAGCTTGGCCTGCAGCAGTACCTTGACCAACCCCAGGTCCAATAGAAGCAAGCCCTACGGCCAATCCAGCAGCAATAACGGAAGCGGCAGAAATCAGTGGATTCATAGTAAGTTCCTCGTAAAAAAAAAAATGGTTAATGATATAATCAACCAATGAATTATTACTTATTTTTTTCATTCAATCCACAATCACAGACGAAACAGAAGGACTTATATTGGAATCCATCTAATGCTGTGGGCTGGAAAAAAAAACAATATACTGGAAAAAATATAGAAAAGATAAATAGAAAAATGGATATAATTTATATAATATTCATATTATATATTAATTATATGTATATTAATAGGGATAGCCAGCCCTTATACTATATAGCATAGCTAGCGAATAGCTAATATCACATATACATTTGTTTCTTCCATAACGGAAACAGCCCACATTTTATATTGAATCAGACTCTAAAATCATTTCATTCTGCGAAACATACGCGGGGGCTGGACTTATAGACATTACATATATCTAGTTTGACCCCTTACCCCTAACCCATTTTTTTTATTCTGTATTCCGTAATAGGGTCCGCCCTTCCTCCCGAGGCACTAGGTTATATATACCTATGTATTTGTATCTATTATGGATTATATTCCCAACCCAGTGATTGATTATTTTGAATCAACCATGCATGAATTAGGATAAGCTAAAAAAAAAAAGACTATTTCGAAAGCTAGTTAATGATGACCCTCCATGGCTTCGCCTATATAAGCCGCGGCTAAAGTTGCAAAAATAAGAGCTTGAATACCACTTGTAAATAATCCAAGAAACATAACAGGTATAGGAACTACTGAAGGTACTAAAGAAACAAGAACAACAACTACTAATTCATCAGCCAATATATTTCCGAAAAGTCGAAAACTAAGAGATAAAGGTTTTGTGAAATCTTCCAGGATGTTAATTGGTAAGAGTATTGGAGTTGGTTGAATGTATTTCCCGAAATAACCCAATCCTTTTTTGGTAAGACCTGCATAAAAATATGCCACCGACGTGAGTAAAGCTAAAGCAACAGTAGTATTTATATCATTTGTGGGCGCAGCTAACTCCCCATGAGGTAACTGTATTATTTTCCACGGTAAAAGAGCACCTGACCAGTTAGAAACAAAAATAAATAGGAACATAGTTCCAATAAAGGGAACCCAAGGACCATATTCTTCTCCAATCTGAGTTTTGCTCAAGTCTCGAATAAATTCAAGGAGATATTCGAAGAAATTCTGACCGTCGGTCGGAATGGTTTGTGGATTCCGAACAGCTATGATGACTGAACCTAATAAGATAGCAATTACGACCCAAGAAGTGATAAGTACTTGGGCATGGATTTGTAAACCTCCTATTTGCCAATATAAATGTTGGCCTACTTCTACACCCGATATATCGTATAACCCCTTGAGTGTTTTAACGGAACATGGTATAACATTCATATTGTCCTCTGACAGAAATCGAACTTCAAAAATAAATTATTTTGATTCAACCATCTCTTTATCAACTCAACTACTTTCATTATTAATGCTATATTTAGGATACCGAGAAATCACATGACATAACCTCCCCAGTATTTTTTTTATATTTCTCTCTTTTCAAAATTCAAGAATAGTAACCGATCCAATAAATCTATCGAGTTCAAAAATAATTAATGAATCTTATTATTAATCATAATCAACGATTTCTTATATAGCTAGAACGACCCTCGCAAATTGCGAATACTAATTTGTTAAGAATAAATCGGATTGAAGCTATAGAGTCATCGTTGGCTGGAATCGAAATATCTGCGATATCCGGGTCACAATTTGTATCGATTAAACAAATCGTCGGAATCCCCAAAATGACACATTCTTGAAGAGCCGTGTATTCTTCTTGCTGATCAAGGATGATTACAATATCAGGTAACCCTGTCATATATTTGATCCCACCCAGATATGTTTGCAAAGTAGATAATTTTCTCTTTAACATTGCTGCATCTCTTTTGGGGAGACGGTTGAATTGCCCCATCTTTTGTTCTGCTATTAAGTCCCTGAACTTATGAAGTCTCGTTTCCGTAGTGTACCAATTCGTTAACATACCACCGAGCCATTTTTTATTAACATAATGACACCGAGCCCCTATTGCAGCTGATGCTACTGAATCCGCTGCTTTATTTTTGGTACCGACGATTAAAAAGTTTTTTCCCTGGCTTGCTGCATCAAAAAATAAATCGCAGGCTTCGGATAAAAAACGCGCAGTTATCGTAAGATTTGTAATATGAATACCTTTACGCTTAGCAGAAATGTAAGGGGCCATTCTAGGATTCCATTTCCTAGTACCATGACCAAAATGAACTCCTGCTTCCATCATCTCTTCCAAATTGATGTTCCAATATCTTCTTGTCATTTTTCCCCACACTTCCTCTTTTTTTTTAGGAAAAAAGGTACCTTGAAATATAAAATTGTTCCGACGGAACCTTCTACCGCGGATTTACCGTTGATACACGGTCCAAACCATTAATTTCTTTTCATTTCTTTTAATTACTTATTTTATTTATTATAAAATCAATAATTGGAAAGACAGTTCCGGATAGTTAAAGTAAAAAGAATGAATCTCTTCTTAGTCTTAGGAATCATTAAATCGTGTAAATGATTGTTCTTATGTCTCATGGAAATTGTTTGGGGCGCAAGAACAAAATAATTCTCTATGGTGTAATAAAAGATCTCTCATTTCCGACTCAAATAGATTCTTCCTTTTGATTTTCAAATAAATGTTTTTGTCTTGCCTTGAATGGTGCAGTAATTTTTTGAATCCGGTACCGACAGGAATAATTCCCCCTAGAACAACGTTTTCTTTCAGGCCTTTCAACCAATCAATACGACCTCGTAAAGCAGCTTTTGCTAAAACTCGAGCGGTTTCTTGAAAACTTGCTTCGGATATGAAACTTTTAGTATTCAGAGATGTTCTCGTTATTCCCAATAAGATTGCCCGATAACCGATCGCTTCGTCCAAAGCACGCCCTGCTCGCTCCGCTCGCAAGAATCCTATTAATTCTCCAGGTGAAAAAACATTAGACATTCCATCTTCTGAAACCAACACTTTTGATGTTATTTGACGTACAATAATTTCTATATGTCTATTATGGATCTGTACCCCCTGAGATCGATAAACCTTTTGAATCTTATTAACCAAAGAGATATGACTTTGGGCTATGGTTAGCTCAGCTCCAATCAAGAACCCCCAGGGAATTCCAAGAATTATCGGTATACGTTCGTTCCAGCTTTCAACTCTATTTTCGAGGTTTATCGATATTGAATCAATCGAACGCACTTCTAATACTTGTTCTACTTTTGGAAGACCTTGCGTTATGTCACCAGATCTCGATTTTTCATATATAAATGTAACTAATGTCTCTCCTTCATAAAGGATTTTTCCATAATGGCCATGAACAGTTGCTTCCGGAATAGCCAAATAGGGCTTAGCAGATCTTATAACTAAGGAGTCAACATTAACAATTAAAATTTGCCCGGATTTTTTTATGTGTGGTCCGTATTTGAATAGACATACATTTTCACAAATAAATTGTCCAAGACTAATTATTGTGGATGTCTCCTCACAAGAATTGTGATGGAGAAAACACCAATTCAAATGAAATGGATTCAAAATGATGTTACTGCATGGATCGGGATTATAAATCCTCCTACTTTCATCCATTAAAGAGTATTTAAATATTTGAAGTACTTGGAAAGTCTGTTTAAAACTGTCGAGTAGAAAATATTTCTTTAACAAGATCTGATTATGGGTTAATAAATGATAAGATGAATAAAAATTTGCTATTTTAGGTACAATAGTACCTAAGGGACCCAAGAAATGTCTAATTGGAATTATGGGATCCAATTCTTTTGTCACATTGTTATATTTCGAACCATTGAATGGACCAATTCGAAAACAATTGGATGATGACAAAATTATCAAAGATCGGGATTCCTTATTTCGACTCAACAATGTACCAATACCAATAGTTCCTTGATATTTGGAAATTGGTTGAATCTTCGACTTGGAATGGAAGGGGTTGAGATTGGTGCGATCTAATCCCTTATCGGAAATCAATCCCGAACCCACCATATCATACCTTTTTCCACTATACGAAATAGTGGACTTGACTAACTCCATTCTTATGAAATCGCGAATTAGATCAGTCGCCCTTACCTCAACAAGGGAAGCATGAACCTCTTTTATGGAACCGTTTTGTTTTTGGTTCCAATTCAATACTAAGCAAGTCCGAACTAATTGAATACTTGTGCGATAAATTCCTCGAATTGACTTGCCATATCCATAAAGGATATAATTGACAACTCTAAGTTGGACATTATCCTTTTCCTGCAAGAGATCCTGAGGGAAAAGTGTTGCTAAATTTATCCCATCAGCTATTTCATATGTGACTACGGGCCGAACCAAAACAAAATACTTTTTTTTTTTAGGTGTGATCCGTTGGACATAGATCCAATTTTTCAATTTTTTTGATTCCTTAGAATTTTTTTTTCCCGTTCCTGGTGGTATCAAAATACCACTGTGCCTGGATATCTTATCCGTCTCTCCAGGAAAATGAATATCTCCAGAAAAGATTTTTAGTTCAATACTTTTTTTTTTTCTCTCCACTCGGACTAATCCACCTATTCGGCTTCTTGTATTTAAAGCAAGTCGTGTATCTATTCTAATGATACTACTGTTCCGGACCATTATGGACGAGGATCCGGGTAAAATATGTACTTCTTCGGGAATTAAAAAAACCCGATCTACTTTCATTTGGTATTTCGGACTCAATTCTTTTGCTCCTTGATACTCAATCAAATCCTCTTTTTTTATGATTGAATCTACCTCTGCGGTACCATATTTAGTAATTCCGGAACTGCTTCTTATGTATCGTGGATCATCAAAAAAAGCAAAAATACTATTTTTACATAAAACACCATTTATGGGTATTTCAATCGAAATACCAAAACAGGGTATTAGTTCTTTTTCTCGTTCTTGATCATATTGTAATGGGATGATGAATCTATTTCTTCGCCTTTTCGCCAAGAAATAAGAATTCTCTTGGAGAATAGAAGGATATATGAAATTCCAATGACCATTGGATCTAATTTGATCATATATTGAATAGTCAAGAATTTCCCCATCTTTTTTACTAGAAGTATCCAACAATTTATGTCTTACTCGATCATTAGTCATTGGAAATTCAGAGGTATATCTGTCTTCGACAGAAAAAGAATGAACATTTATTTGATCTTGATCCTTGTGGAGCGAAAAAGAAACTATACTAGATCTGCGCGGACCTCCTGCTAATATCCATAAATGACTTGTTTTTGGTAATAGATGAACGTTACCATATGTATATTCGGGTGCATGGTAGACATCGGTACTCCAGTGCATTTCTCCCTCTGATTCAGAATAAATATGTTTTTGTACCCTCTCTGTAAAATGAAAAGTGGATGTTTCGGCACGAATCTCAGCAATCACTTGTTCTGATTCTACATATTGATCATTTTGGACTAAAATAAAACTCTTTGGTGGAATATTCACATTATGCATAATATCCCGACTCTCAACAATTACATACAAATCCATGGAACATAAAAAAGCAGGATGCCCATGAAGAGTACGTGTGGGATGAACCAAATCCTCATTGAATTTTATTTTTCCATTAGAAGGAGCTCGTACATGTTTGGCAGTACCGCCCGTGAATACTCCGCCGGTATGAAAAGTTCTTAATGTTAGTTGAGTCCCGGGTTCTCCAATTGATTGTCCCGCAATAATACCTACAGCTTCTCCCAATTCGGCCAGGTCGCCATGAGTGGGACTCCGGCCATAACATAATTGACAGATCCAAGATGTACTCCTGCACGTAAAGGGAGTTCTAATATATATTGGTTGTACTCGAGAGGTTATGAATCGATTGACAAGCCCAATCCCAATATCTTGATCTCGAGTGGCAATGCACCGTAGACCCATATATATATCATCTGCTAATACACGACCGAT